CTTCATCATTTCTACCAACATAAAGCCCCAATTAGAATCCCTTTTATGCTATGCAGTATGAACAGAAAAATCCTGTTGAATAACTTACATAATCTCTATTACGAATCCTTTGTGTACCTTGGTGTTCCTAACTATCCACCCTTTTTGTGGTCAAAAGGACCCCCCACTCATTAGGGTAATACATGTCTGTTAATAGCTAGTAAAATCCCTAGATAGTTGCTCCTTTTGAACCCGCTTCAAGTCATGATGACTAATCACTCAATCTTGGGGTAAATAGTATATAATGCTTGTGTTTACTTTCACTTAACACTTGTACATAGGAAATGAGACTGAATCTTTTTACTACAAAGTAAGAAACTGTTTTTTTCACTCATATAACTATCTGGTTTAGTTCATCAACCCGAATGATGAATAAAAAATAAAAAGTTATATTCAACTCATGAAATTTACTTCCTAGAAAGAAAAGACATAGAGGAAATTTTATGTCTTAACGAATCACACGTAGAGATATTGATAACACACATAGAGTTAATGGTATTTCATAACTAATTGATTGAGCAGCAGCCCGTAAACCACCTAAAAAGGAATATTTATTATTTGATCCATAACCTGACATAAGAAGGCCCACGGGAGCAATACTTGAAATGGCAATCCATAAAAAAACACCAATACTTAAATCGGCTAGAACAAGGCGATATCCAAAAGGAATTACTAAAGAACTTAGTAGAATTGATGTGACTGCTATGGATGGTCCGATACTGAATAAACGAGTATCTCCTCTTGATGGAAGAAGATTCTCTTTGAAAAGTAATTTTGTACCATCTGCTAAAGCTTGAAGAATTCCCAAAGGCCCGGCGTATTCAGGGCCAATACGTTGTTGTATCCCCGCAGATATTTCTCTTTCTAACCAAACAATTACTAGTACACCTATTGTGATTCCTAATACAGGAGTAAAAATAGGGACAAGCATCCATATGATCTCATATACCTCTTTTAAGGATTCCAATCTAAAAAAAGAATTGATAGCTTGTACTTCTACTTCTGTTGTATCTATTATCATTTTAACGATCAACTTCTCCCATAATGATATCTATGCTACCTAGTATTGTCATAATATCAGCCAATTTCATTCTTTTAACTAATTGAGGAAGGATTTGCAAATTGATAAAACCCGGTGGTCGGATTTTCCATCTCCAAGGAAAAACACCCTTATCTCCTATCAGAAAAATTCCTAATTCTCCTTTTGGGGCTTCGACTCTCACATAAAGTTCTTGTTTTGACAATTCAAAAGTAGGAGAAGGTTTTTTACTGATAAATCGATAATCAAAATCATTCCATTCGGGATCCCATACTTTATCAAAGCGCCGGATTTCTAAATTCTCATAGGGCCCCCCCGGAATTCCTTCTAAAGCCTGTTGAATAATTTTTATTGATTCTGTCATTTCACCGATTCGTACTAAATAACGAGCTAATGAATCCCCTTCCTTTTGCCATTGAACTCCCCAATCAAATTCATCGTAAGACTCATAATGATCAACCTTTCGAAGATCCCATTGTATTCCGGAAGCTCGTAGCATTGGTCCCGATAAACCCCAATTAATTGCCTCCTCTCCGCCAATAATGCCTACTCCCTCAACTCGCTCTAAAAAAATAGGATTCCGTGTAATAAGCCTTTGATATTCAGTAACTCTTGTTAAAAAATAATCACAAAAATCCAAACATTTATCTACCCAGCCATAAGGTAAATCAGCAGCGACTCCTCCAATACGAAAATAATTATGCATCATTCGCATACCGGTAGCAGCTTCGAATAGGTCATATATCAATTCTCTTTCTCGAAAAATATAGAAGAAAGGGGTCTGTGCGCCAATATCTGCCATAAAAGGGCCAAGCCATAACAAATGCGAAGCTATACGACTTAACTCTAACATAATGACTCTGATATAGCTGGCCCTTTTAGGCACTTGAATATTGCCTAACTGCTCTGGTGCATTTACAGTTATTGCTTCAGTGAACATAGTAGCTAAATAATCCCAACGTGTTACATAAGGTAAATATTGTATAATTGTTCGGTTTTCCGCAATTTTTTCCATTCCTCTATGTAAATAACCCAATATCGGTTCACAGTCAATAACATCTTCACCATCTAGAGTAACAATGAGTCGAAGAACACCGTGCATTGATGGGTGCTGAGGGCCCATATTGACTATCATAAGGTCATTTCGTGTAGCTGGTGCAGTCATAGGTTTTTTCCCGATTCATTCTTCCATGAATTGCTGAAAGTGAAAAGAGGTTCATCAAAATTTAAGCGAAAATTCAAAACGACTCTTAAAATTCTTAAAATTAATGATTTTTTGTTTCTCGAATCTCCAACTGTCCGATTAATTCTTTATAACGTACTCTATTTTTTTTTGACAAATAGGCGAGCAGCCGTTGACGTTTTCCTAGAATTTTACGCAGACCTCTCTGAGATAAATAGTCTTTTTTGTGCAATTCCAAATGTGAAGTAAGTCTCCGTATCCTATTGGTGAAACTCACTACTTGAAATTCAACAGACCCCTTGTTGTCTTCGTTTTCCTCTTTCAAAATAATTGCACTGAATGGATTTTTTATCATAAAAAAAGCTCCTTCTACCCTTTAATTTACATATAAAATATTTTATTTGATCAGTAATAATAATATTAGTCATTTTAATGTAGTAATTAGTATACACAAGAATTTTAATTTTAGTTGGACAGGGATAAAAAAGTAGATGGTACGTTTTTACACTTACAACGTAAAATAATTTAGACCGAAAATTCGGAATATTCCATATATTCGTTTATTTTATAGATTTTATCCAAACAAATTGATACGTCATTGACTTAGTATTAAATAAAAAATATCTAATATTAGACTAGGACGTAAGACAGGGCATATGTGCATCTGTTTGCTTTTCTATATGGCACAGAATATATAGGAAAAATGTACCATCAACCAATTTTTAATTGTGGATATATTCTTAACAAACTAAAACGGCTTCCATTATTGGTATTAAACCAATATCTATTCATACAAGCTAAGTCTTCTAATCGATAATTAGGCCAAAGAAATAACTTTAATTTAATTAAGTCATTTTTATCTCTATCAAGATGCTTTTTTTGATCCAAAAAAGGATTCCTGTTTTTTATGTTCTTTTTGTTACAAAATACTCGATTTTTATCCACACTATTTATATTCTTTGAGTTGAAAGAAATTAGAATTCTCAATTCTCTACGACGTCTAGATGATAAAATCTTTTCAGGAACGATAAAATCATAATGTTTTTTGTCTCTCTTTCGAATTATTATTTGATATCTTGGGATAGATTCATCCAATTTATTTTTATTGATATATCTTTGTTCTCGATATCTTTGAGGAGTTTGGTACTTACTTTTATGAACCAACGATATACCTACGGTTTGATATATAATAAAGTATCCGTCGTTTTTTACAGACAAACGAATGGGATCGATAAAAAATATCCCCTTTTTATTCAATTCTATAGGAGTCAATTTTTTTCGAATCACCATTATATCCAGATTTATTTCTTTCCTTTGAATAGACGATATAGTAGTATCTCTTGGATTTATCAGTCCAAGCAAGTAACAATATATCTTGATATTATTGATCATTCTTTCAGTTAAATTCGGAATTAAACCATCGTCTATTATCCATTGAAAAAGCAAATAGTGTTTCCGTAAGAAAATTATTTCTGGTCTCATCTTATTTCGGATCTTATATTGTTTTTTCATTTTATCTTGGTTTTGTGAATATGATCCAAGGCCTCTTCGGCCCGCGGGTTCTTTTTCTTCTTGATTTCGATTCATTAATTCAAAATTTATTTTTTCATTCGATGGTCTAAAAAAATGGAATTTTTTCTTTTCATTGATGTTTTTCTTTTTATTTAAATTTAAAAGAAGTAATTTGCTTGGTATAATCCATGGTTTTTTTTTGTATACATTATAAAGTGGCACAAATTCTGGGAAGAACGTAAGTTTCAGATTTGTCGATATTGGGTTTAGGATTTCTTCATTCAGTTCCATCCAATCAAAAAAGAGTTTCTTGTCATTGATTGGATTTATTTCTAAATCTTGATGAATCATCAGATAAAAAATATCGTTTTTATCCATTTTCTCAATTTTTTTGTAATTCTTACTTCCAAGCTTAGTATTTATATTACTGCTATAATCCATTTTGGTCCAGGCCTCAATATCCATTTTTTGTCTTAGAAAAAAATTTAGAATTGTCCAATCAAAATATTTTCTATCTGGATTTTTTTGCATATACAAAATATCGCCCTTTTTTAGATAATGATTGATAGGAATTTCCTCCAGGCTTTCAAATAAATTTTGTTTATAATTGTTGTAATTAAAAGTAATTTTTTGGTTGTTATTTAATTCTGATGGTGATCCATAAATAATATATGAGGACTTCTTAATTTCATAATTAATAGATTTATATGATAAAAGATTATATATATAGTATTTTGGAAAATTATCTTTTTGGTTTGGTAATGGATATACTTTAAAATCCTTTTGTTTTTTGTGATAAAGTAATCGATCTTTTTCATACAAATTCCATTTTGTTAAATCTTTATTTTGGGTAATACCACCTTCATTTATTGTAGTTCGCCATTTTTGTGGTATTAATTCAAACCATCTAATCTGAGATAAATTGTATTGATAATGACCTCTTAACCAGTTTTTCCATTGATTCGTTTCAGAACTTGAAAGTTTTGTATGTCTTAATTCGGAATGAAATATTCCTTGTGTTACAAAATAATTTTTTATTGCAGTCTTAAGAAAAACGGGAGTTCCATGATACTCAAAAATAGATCTTAACTTATACAAATTAATAACGTGGGTTTGTGATAATTTGTAAAATACATATGCTTGTGATAAAGAGGATAAGTCAAAAAAAAGATGTGAATTCCTCTTACTATTCTTAATATTGTAAAGTTCACTTTTTAGAGTCGAAATAAAGTTAATTTCTTTTTTGTTTTTTATTTCTTGGTTTGTTTTATTATTGTAAATGTATTTATCAAAACAAAAATTTCTTGATTCAAGAACTAGTTGTGTAGGAATTCTAGCAATATGAATGATACATAGAAAGATATCGATGTATATTCTTTTAATGAAAATTTTTATAAACAAATCTAATTTATAGATTAATCGATTTCTTCTTTTTTTTATTTTTAATATTTTCCAAAAAATTTTTGGTGATTTTTCTTTTCCATTATAACTATAACTTGTTTTGTTAGGACTACTTCTTTTCTTGGTGTTTATGTTTTTTTCTTTTGTAAGACTCTTTGTTTTCTTTCTGATTGTGCTTGTTCTATCAGCCAGATTTTTAATTTTTTTTTCTCTCAGTGAATAATTTGTATTATCTGTAGATTTAATTTTTCTAAACGAGTCGTGAATTATCTGATTCCTAATTATAGAATATTTTTTTTGGTTAGTTTCGCCGGATTCATACACCTTTCTCAATATAAATAATCGAGTTGGATGTACTTTTAAGAGTTCTTTTTTTATTTTTTTTATAAACAGAAATAAAACGTTTTTGATAACCACCCTTTTTGGTTCTTTTGAATCTTGTAGAAAATTTTTTGTTCTTTCTTTTAAAACGCTTAGAACCCGAAAATGATTATTTTTCGTTTTTCGAATTTTTTTTTTAAGTTCTTTAAAAATAGGTTTAAAAAAGGAAGTTTTGGGGGGGACAGAACCAAAGGGAAGGGTAGTTTGCCTTCCCCAAGCCGTTAAAAAAGAAAACTTTTGTTGTTCTTTCTTTAGATCTTTATAAGAAGAAAAATAGGGCCTCAATTTGGATCTGTGCCAAGGTTTCAAATAAAAAGGAAATACTATTTTTATCTGAATACCATCTTTAAACCAATTTCTGGGAAGTTCGAGTTCTGATACTTGAACACCATTATAGGTACATATAATATGCTTTTCTCTATTCCACTCATCGAAGTCCTCAGCCCACTCAGGGGGTTGAGATAATAAAATACGCCCAATATTTTTAACTATTATCAATGAAGGTAATAAAATATATTTTCTAAAAATAGATTGAATTATTAAAATTAAACTTCTTGTTGCTTGTGGATATGGAACAAAATCCCAGGCTTCCGCGATTTTTATCCACGTTTTTTCCTTTATTTTGTTCTCTTCTTCTTCCTTTTGTCTTTTTTTTTGTTCCTCTGTATAATCTTTAAATTCTGATCCTTTACCCATCCAATTTCTAAAAAAAAATTTCATCTGTTCAGGGATATTAAAAGAAAAAAGGGGAAATTTTTTTATTCTGTCCAAAAAAAGGGGGGAATGCACATTTGCTTGAAACAATTTCGAAATAAAAGTTTTACGCCTTTGAACACGCATAGAACCTTTGATGAATTCTCGACGAAAATCTGATTCTTCCGAATAGTCTCTAATAGACACCCAGTTTTTGACATTTGCTTTGCGACTACGTTTAGTAGGCCTATAAATTATTACACGATCCCTTTTTCTTGAACGTATATGATAATCCAACGGTAGGCCTTCATGAGCTGCGCCCGACAGGAATTCCAATTCGGTAATAAGTTTGTATGACCATCTAGGGACTTTTTTACTGATTTCTTTTATTACAAATTTTTGTTTTGTTTTTTGACCATTAGGGCTAGTTAGAATTGTATTCAATAAAAATTTGTAAAATTTGGCTCTTTTTTCTGAACCAATCCTTCCTTGTTCTTTTTCTGAAAATAAAGAGAGGCCCTTCCAATTTAAACTCGATCCCGATTCTCTATCAAATTTACTGATTAAAGTAAATAAATGACGATTTTCCGTTGAAAAAGTTTTTTTATCAAATCGGTCTATTTTCTGTTCAACCTCTTGGTAATCAGTATCAGGAAGAAGGAGACTATGAATCTTATTAATTTCCATTGTCTCTATGAAATTTTCTAACGAAATTTTATTTATGATTGAAGGTGAAATTTTTTTTTTGATTGTTCCCCGATATAACCCATTCAAAATGGGATCATACATTTTAGGCAAGTAATATTTTCTAGTCTTATCATTACACAATCTAGTACTTTTTTCGAGTATATCTAGAGAAAAAAATCCCGTATCTAGAGCCTCAATTCTATTTAAAAACTCGTTGTTTAAGTTGTTATTTTTGTGTTGGTTAGTATAAACCCAATGATTGTACAGTTCATCCGAAGAGAGTTTTTCTAGTGTGGGCAGGGACATCCTTCTTTGTATCATTTCTCCAAAAGTTGACAAGCTAGGCGGATACGTAAAAGAGATTCTTTCTTTTCCATCACTTCGGCATGTATAAAAAAAATATTGTGACATTTCTTTTCTTGCAGTCCTTTCAAATCTATTATTTTTTATGTATCGTAATGGGCGATTCCATCGTTTATAATCGAAAAGAAAGGTCAGAAGAGGTTTTTCAAACCAGAAGAGGCCTTTATAAACTGGGCTATTGTTATAGCGTGTCTCTGTAAAG